AGTCTAAGTTTCTCGATGAGGATAATTAATTCGGTCGTTGTGGTCGGACTCTATTATGGATTTCTGACCACATTCTCCATAGGTCCCTCTTAGATCTTTTTTCTCCAATCTTGGGTTAGGGAAGAAGGAGATATTCGCGACTACTGGCGGTTTCATTATGGGGCAGCTCATGATCTTCATATCGATCTATTATCCACCTCTGCATCTATTCTTTCTTAGCTAAACGGGTGGAAGATCCATCCAATTTGGTTATATCATGGACTCGAAAAACGGATCTGAATGTGACTGAAATGCACGATCTTCACAGGTATCACTTTTCACGATACCTAAACCTAAAAGGTGGAATAGCTATTTTAGAACCATTTCCTATAAGAGAATGGTTTCCATTACTTTGAGAAATGGATTCTATATCAAACTATAGCTATTGCATTAAAGAAGAAAAGAAACTAATAGAAGTCGAAGACGCGGAATGGTAGTGAATAGAGAAAAAGATTCTTCTGATTTTCTTGTTCCTGAAAATATTCGATCTATCTCCTAGACGCCGTAGAGAATTGAGAATTTTCATGTCTTTCAATTCTCGTACTCGTAATTGGAAAGTTACGGAAGGAGATCCATCATTTTGCAATGAAAACAACATAAAAAACTCTGGACAATTTCGAAATCAGACCAAGCGTCTTAATACATATGCAAAAAAATTCATTATTGGCCCACCATTGATTACAAGATTTAGCTTTTATGAATCGCTATTGGTTTGATACGAATAATGGCAGTCGTTTCAGTATGTTAAGGATACAGATGTATCCACAATTCATTTAGAGTTACTTAATAGCCTATTTCTTATACTATATCTCTATCCCGTGAAATTCTCGAGCCCAAAGATGGATGCATATGCTGTGTTTCATTTTGCTAAATGATATCAATTAAATGGTATATCAATTCTATAAATTGGATATAGCAATAAATAAATCAGCAAAATTCTTTTATTTTAGATAGAAGAAATGTTTCTTCTATCTAAAATAAAAGAATGTACCCTTCTATCCAAATCCAATTTGCATCGATAAAATAAATCCAAATTCCAGATTCCAGCAGTAGATGAATAATTGCAAATTTTTGTGTGTACGAGATTAGAATAACTTAAAAATAACTGACATAATTTTTTATTTTTCCTGATCAGAAAAATACATGAAAAAGAAAGGAGGTAGAAAAATTTGTTGATTTATGGTTAAAGAAGAAAAACAAGAAAACAGGGGTTCTGTTGAATTTCAAGTATTCAGTTTCACCAATAAGATACGGAGACTTGCTTCACATTTAGAATTACACAAAAAAGATTTTTCATCGGAAAGAGGTCTACGAAGACTTTTGGGAAAACGTCAACGTTTGCTGGCTTATTTGGCAAAGAAAAATAGAGTACGTTATAAGAAATTAATCAGTCAGTTGGATATTCGGGAGAAGTAATTTAATCGTTCGAATTTTTTTCTTATTTTATTAGTAGTCTTATAGTAGTCTTAGATTTTGCATTTTGATGAGCCTCGTTTTGAGGAATTCATGGAATAATCCATTTTTCATGGAATAAAGAATAAGAACAAGGATACATAACATAAAAAAAAGAATAGATAAGACGATATTCGCCCTCCCCCTACATATTTTATTTCTTCTCCTATACAAAAACCAGCAAGACCTACTCCATTGATAATTCCATCAATGACACCTTTATCAAAAAAATGGGTTAGTTCAGCTAACCTTCTTATACCTAGGATAAAAACCCTAGTATAGAAAAAATCTATATAACCACGATTATAGGACCAGCTGTATATCTCTTTTTTTACTTCATCCAAAAAGCTCTTTTTTGGATTCTTTTTTACAAGGGAATTTTGAAAATTCAAATTCTGAAAAAAAGAATAAGCAGATCCATAAAAGATATATGCTATGAATAGACCCAAAATTGCTAAACTTACAGAAGAAATTGCATTAGTGAAAAATTCATATGAATTTATGGAAGAATTGGAATTTTCCTGGAACAAGTTTATTGAAGGAGTTAGCCACTTTGATAATATGGTTAACTCCAATATTCTATTATCTTTTACTCCATTATCAAAATGGATTCCTATGGATCCAATGAACAAAGTAAAAAGTAGTAATATAAGAAGAGGAAATAGCATAGTATTTCCTGTTTCATGAGGATAGACAAAAGTTTTTTTAGCCCCAAAAGGAGTACTAAAGGATCCTATCTTATTTCTTGTATTAGCAGGAATGTTTGGTATATTTTGTGAAAAAAAAGAAACTCCATTCTTCATTGTTGATAAAACAAAATCCCTATTGACTCCTTTGGATATACTTTTTCCCCATAAGGATATTGAATACAACGAATCTTCTTTAGTACTACTGTAATTTTGAAAATGAACACGCAAATACCCATCAAAAGTAAGTAAATATATCCGAAACATATAAAATGCAGTTAATCCTGCAGTAAAAGAGGCTATTATTCCAAAAAAGGGTGAATACAACCAACTATTACTAAGGATTTCATCTTTGGACCAGAAGCAAGCAAGAGGTGGAATACCACAAAGAGAAAGTGTACCACATAAAAAAGTAGTTCTTGTAATTGGAACGTATTTTCTTAAACCACCCATAAGAACCATATTCTGACTTTTATCTGGTGAATATCCAACAAGAGGTTCCATTGAATGAATAACGGATCCGGATCCTAAGAACAATAAAGCTTTCGAATAAGCATGAGTGATCAAATGGAATAAAGCAGCTTGATAAGAACCTATACCTAGAGCTAACATCATATAACCCAATTGAGACATTGTAGAATAGGCTAAGCTTCTTTTAATATCTCTCTGAGCAAGAGCTAAAGTGGCTCCTAAGAAGAGTGTTATTGTACCTACTAAAGAAATGAAACTCATTATCAAAGGTAGGGATATGAAAAGAGGAAGAAGTCTAGCTAGAAGAAAAATCCCCGCAGCAACCATAGTTGCTGCGTGTATAAGAGCCGAAATGGGAGTGGGTCCTTCCATAGCATCAGGTAACCATACGTGAAGAGGAAATTGTGCAGATTTTGCAACTGCACCAAGGAATAATAAAAAAGCACACAAAGTAGTAAGTAAGGAATTAATCCCATTATTAGGAATCCAGTTATTAGCTATTTGGAACAAATCCCGAAACTCCAAACTACCCGTTATCCAAAAAAAACCTAAAATTCCTAATAACAGACCAAAATCCCCTACACGATTAGTTACAAAAGCTTTTTGACAAGCACTCGCTGCAATTGGCCGCGTAAACCAAAAGCCTATCAATAAATAGGAACACATTCCGACAAGTTCCCAAAAAAAATATATTTGTATCAAATTGGAACTAGTAACCAACCCCAACATGGAAGTATTAAAAAAACTTATATAAACAAAAAATCTCAAATATCCTTCATCGTGAGACATATAATCGTCACTATAAATAAGAACTAAGATTCCTACAGTAGTAATTAGTATTAGCATAATAGACGTAAGGGGGTCGATCAAGTATCCAAATTCTAAGGAAAAATCATTATTGATGGTCCAAGACCATAGATATTGATAGATAGAACTTCCATTTATTTGTTGAATAGACAGGTGAAGTGAGAATACCATAGCTATACTTAAGAGTAAAATACTAGGAAAAGCCCATATGCGACGAAGATTTTTTGTTGCTGTGGGAATAAGAAAAAGTCCAAATCCCATTGACATAATAACTGGAAGTGGGAGAAGAGGAATTACCCAGGCATATTGATATGTATGTTCCATAAGAAAAGAAATAGCAATTTTTAGTTTAAATTTATAGTTCAATTTTTCTATAAAATAAAATTGTTTCCGATTCACCAAACCTATTCTTATCTCTTTCTAAAGGAATTAAAAAAACAAAATAAGAAAAAGAAAAAATACTGGAATTCTGGATTTTTCAAATTTCTCTCATTAAAATTTTCTAAAATTTAGAATGGGTTTAGTTACTTAAATTCAAAAAGTCAATCAAAGAATTTCGGTATCTAGTTACTAGTTAAAAAAAAATATTTATGAAAATACAAAAAAAGATTGAATAATTTGACTTTCTAATCATTTTTGTATTTCTTTCTGTTAAAATAAAAGAGCTTTGTTGTTTCGTAATTGATTGATTGAATTCCAAAGAAAACCTATATTTATAGGAAATTCTCGAATATTGCTTATTTCATATAAAAGGAAATCCTAATGAATAGAATTCTCTAAGTTTTAGAATGTCTTGTTTAAGAGACTAAGTATTTTTTTTTTATTGGAATTCAATTATGGAATAGCTTTCTGAACTTAATTAACTATTTGAATTGAATTTTACCTTCCTTCTTTTTATATCCCCCTCTTATATGAGGGCTTATCCCCCATACCATAATATTTATATATGGAGTATATTTAATATATAAATAGATTTAAATAGAAAATCTTAAAAAACTCTTGTCTTACCCACATTAGACAAAATGAACTAAAGAAGAATTTAGAATTTCAGTATCTTTCAGTATCATTTAAGTATCTTTCAGTATCTAAGTATAAATACTAAGAAAAAACAGAAAGAAGGATTGATTTGCGGCAATAGATGTCTTTCACATACAACTAGAAAAAAGTAATTCCCTTTTTGAATGGCAGTTCCAAAAAAACGTACTTCGATGTCAAAAAAGCGTATTCGTAAAAATCTTTGGAAAAAAAAGACTTATTTTTCCATAGTACAATCTTATTCTTTAGCAAAAGCAAGATCATTTTCTAGCGGCAACGAGCATCCAAAACCAAAAGGTTTTTCTGGGCAACAAGCAAACAAATAATAAGATTTTGAAATAATCTGAATTGAACTATCCAAAACCAAAAGAAATTCCAATTATTTAATATGAATGAATAATTCGGATTAATTAATAAATGTACTTTTATGTGTCGAATTCCTCGGTACAATATTCTTAGAACGAATCCCTCCATTATCATTATATAGAACAAAAGTTTTTGGTATATTGTGTCCTCAGTATTCTTTTCCTATCAAAGAACTTTTTTTTATATTTCTAATAGAATCCTCATAAAAACGAGGATTCTATTAGAAAAAGTAGACTATTCTTGCAATAGTACTTACAAGCTCTACCTAATCTTATCAAAAATTCCCATATAAATGGGTTTAGGACTGGTACATCATATTAATAAGAGTGTAAAGGCTTTCATTCTATAAATTTTTCAAAAAAAATACAAAATTCATTTCATTGTAGTTAATGATGAACTTCTAATGTTCCTAAATTCTATGGCCTCTCCCAGTCTCGACGATTCACGATAAAATAACTATTATTCTTTTAAGTTAACTATTTCTTATTTAAAATTAGCCGCCATGGTGAAATTGGTAGACACGCTGCTCTTAGGAAGCAGTGCTCAAGCATCTCGGTTCGAATCCGAGTGGCGGCATTCTCGAAAAAGAATACAATAAATTAGAAAATGGATTCAATTCGAAATTTCCAATTTTGTAATGGGACCTTATCGTTATGCTATTTGCAACTTTAGAACATATACTAACTCATATCTCTTTCTCAACCATTTCAATTGTGATTACGATTCATTTGATAACCTTATTAGTTCGTGAACTTAGGGGATTACGTGATTCGTCAGAAAAAGGAATGATAGCTACTTTTTTCTCTATAACAGGATTTTTAGTCTCTCGTTGGGTTTCTTCGGGACATTTTCCATTAAGTAATTTATATGAATCATTGATCTTCCTTTCATGGACTCTGTATATTCTTCATACTATTCCTAAGATACAGAACTCGAAAAATGATTTAAGCACAATAACTACGCCAAGTACTATTTTAACGCAAGGCTTTGCCACGTCGGGTCTTTTAACTGAAATGCATCAATCCACAATACTAGTACCTGCTCTACAATCTCAGTGGTTAATGATGCATGTCAGTATGATGTTACTAAGCTATGCAACTCTTTTGTGCGGATCCTTATTATCCGCTGCTCTTCTAATCATTAGATTTCGAAATTCTTTCGATTTCTTTTCACTAAAGAAAAATGTTTTTCTTAAAACATTTTTCTTTAGTGAGATTGAATATTTATATGCAAAAAGAAGTGCTTTAAAAAACACCTCTTTTCCCATATTTCCAAATTATTACAAATATCAATTAACTGAGCGTTTGGATTCTTGGAGTTATCGTGTCATTAGTCTAGGGTTTACTCTTTTAACCGTGGGTATTCTTTGTGGAGCAGTATGGGCTAATGAGGCATGGGGATCCTATTGGAATTGGGATCCTAAGGAAACTTGGGCATTTATTACCTGGACCATATTTGCAATATATTTACATAGTAGAACAAATCAAAATTGGAAGGGTACGAATTCTGCACTTGTAGCTTCGATAGGATTTCTTATAATTTGGATCTGCTATTTTGGTATCAATCTGTTAGGAATAGGTTTACATAGTTACGGTTCATTTACATTACCATCTAAATAATTACATAACATAAAACCTTCAGGTTTTTTCCTTTTTTGTTTTATTTGAGAACCCTTTGAAAAGACGTTCAAGGGGTTCTCAAAAATTTGAGATAGATCTAATTAGACTTTTTTACTTTTTTCTGAATTTTGTATTTTTCCACTCTGGAATATAGAGCGGACTGGTTAAAAAAATAAAATCCTATTTAGTATAATAATTGGATAATAGAACCTCTACCCTATCAACGGATAGAGAGAGAACAAAATCTGGATAAATACCAATTCCTATTACTGGTAAAAAGATACAGATTAAAAGAAAGAGTTCCCGTGGTCCAGAATCTACAAAATTTTTGTTTGGAACATGAAATAGCTTGTATCCATAGAACATCTGGCGTAACATAGATAATAAATAAATAGGAGTTAATATCATTCCTATTGCCATTACAAAAGTAATTAGCATTTTTGGCATTAACATAAATTTAGGACTAGTAATTAGTCCAAAAAATACTACTAATTCCGCAACAAAACCGCTCATTCCCGGCAAGGCAAGAGAAGCCATTGAAAAGCTACTAAACATGGTAAAAATTTTTGGCATTGGGATAGATATTCCCCCCAGTTCTTCGAGATAAACAAGACGCATTCTATCACAAGCCGTTCCCGCCAAGAAAAAAAGTGTAGCACCAATAAATCCATGAGATAATATTTGTAAAATAGCTCCATTTAGTCCAATGTTGGTTATGGAACCAATTCCTATAATTATGAAACCCATGTGAGATACGGAGGAGTAGGCTATTCTTTTTTTGAAATTTCGTTGACCAAGAGAAGTTGAAGCTGCATAGATTATTTGCACCGCTCCTATTATTACCAACCAGGGGGAAAATAGATAATGAGCATGCGGTAACAATTCCATATTGACCCGAATCAATCCGTATGCTCCCATCTTTAATAGAATTCCGGCTAAAAGCATACATGTACTGTAATGCGCTTCCCCATGGGTATCTGGTAACCACGTATGTAAAGGTATAATCGGCAATTTGACAGCATAAGCAATAAGGAAGCCAAAATACAGTAGTATTTCTAATGTTGTAGGGTATGATTGATTAATCAATCTTTCTAAATCTAATCCGGGTTCATTGGAACCATATAACCCCATACCCAGAACTCCAATTAAGAAAAAAATGGAACCGCCTGCAGTATACAAAATAAACTTGGTAGCTGAATACAGACGCCTCTTTCCCCCCCACATGGATAAAAGTAAGTAAACAGGAATTAATTCCAACTCCCACATGATAAAAAAAAGTAAAAGGTCTCGTGAAGAAAATAATCCTATTTGACCGCTATACATTGCTAGCATCAGGAAATAGAATAATTGCGAATTCCGAGTAACCGGCCAAGCCGCTAAAGTGGCTAAAGTAGTGATAAATCCTGTCAATAAAATAGATCCTAATGAAAGTCCATCGATTCCCAATCTCCAGTGGAAATCAAAAACATCTATCCATTTAGAATCCTCCTTTAATTGCATTAAGGGATCCTCCAATTGGAAATGATAACAGAATGCATAAGTCATTAGAAGGAATTCTAATAAACAAATAGCTATAGTATACCACCTAACGATTTTATTTCCTTTATGAGGTAAAAAGAAAATTAATGAACCTGCAAATATCGGCAAAACAACAAGTATTGTTAACCAAGGAAAATAACTCATGATAAAGTAATAAAGACAAGATACGTTTTGACCAGAAAAGCCCATGCTCGATTATTTCGAGCACAGGCTTCTTCGGTAAAGAGGAATCAGACGATTCAAGTGGAGTTTTTTGTAACGTATCAATAAGATAGAGCCATGCTGCGGGTTGTTTCAGACCCTAAATAAACGCGGACACTTAAAAAATCCGTTGGGCAGGCAGATTCGCATCTCTTACAACCCACACAATCTTCGGTTCTCGGCGCGGAAGCAATTTGCTTGGCTTTACATCCATCCCAAGGTATCATTTCTAATACATCTGTTGGGCAAGCTCGTACACATTGAGTGCATCCTATACATGTATCATAAATTTTTACAGAATGTGACATTGGATCTCTAAATTTTCCTTTTCAACATAAAAATTTTCGATCTGGTAAAAATGAAATTAGTACTATATAAATTAGATGTATTGTATACACCAGATGAAGCAATGGTTTATCCAAACTTTAACAAATAATGCAATATATTTCGTAATCTGTTTGTGAGAAAGCGTGAAAAGAGCCAAGAGACTTGAATTTAAGGCTTCAACAGTCATAATTATACGAATTCTACATACTAATTTGAATTAGCCAATAAATTGGCTATCATCTTTTCAATATAAATTATTGCAATATTCAAATTGCAATATCAATGAATTGCAAAAATGCAATATAAGTAAAAAACAATACTCTGAAATAACCTACTCCAAAAATGGATATTATTAAACACTAATAAGAAAATAAGATTAGATTTCTATTCATCTTAATGTTTCTTATTATTATATATCCGCCTTTGTTTAGAGGATTCTATGTCTAATTATTCAAAAAATTGGATTGATTGATACGAGTTGATTTCCTGTTACGATGGATGGAAGAAAGAATAGATAGTCCAATAGCTGCTTCAGCAGCCGCAAGGGCTATAACAAAAATTGCGAAAATGTCTCCTTTTAATTGGCGACTATCAAATAGATCAGAAAATGTTACGAGATTTAGATTAATTGAATTCAGTATAAGTTCAAGACATATTAGAGCTCTAACCATGTTTCGGCTTGTGATCAATCCATAGATACCAATCGAAAATAAATAGACACTCAAAAAAAGTACATGCTCAAACATCATTAACTAACTCCTTATCAATCTCGATTCATTTCAATATGAGGGCAAGAATTGAACCGATTCAATTAATTAGAATAGAACAATTACACAACAAAAGAGAAAAGAAGGTATTTGTTGTGTTGGCAGTAGATGGGTTTTACTAAATCAAATTTGTGATTCTTTAGTTATTTATTTTATATTTGAAATTCTAAGAATTTTGACTCATTCTAAGTATTTCTTATTGTCGAGCCATAGTAATTGCACCTATTAAAGAAACTAGAAGAATTAGGGAAATGAGTTCAAACGGAAGATAAAAATCGGTTGCTAAATGAATCCCAATTTGTTGAACGTTATTTATGAGACCCTGTTCTACTATTTGGTTTGATCTTGTAGTCCAAAGAATTCCATACCACGACGTATCTGGGATAGTAGTCATTAGTGAAAAAGGAATAGTTATACAAAGGAGTAAAGTAAACCCATCTCCAATCGTCCAATAATTCTTATCTTTAGACCACTCTGAGCCGTTTACAAACATTACAGCAAATATGATCAATACATTTATGGCTCCCACATAAATAAGAAGTTGTGCGACAGCTACAAAGTAGGAATTTAATAAAAAATAGAATAAGGATATACAAACAAGAACTAATCCCAGCGAAAAGGCAGAATAAATTGGGTTGGTAAGTAATACTACTCCTAGACCTCCTAGTATAAGAACAAATCCCCCAAATAGCACAAGAATCTCATGTATTGGTCCAGGTAAATCCATTATGGATAAGAAGAAATTTCTAGTATAAAATTTTTCATGAACTGACTAAAACTAAAAGATTCAAGGAAGGAAAAAGGTATTAGGATATTTTTTTGTATATGCATATAAGTTGTTAAGCAGTAGTTATTCTTTTTTCGTTAGAGTTAGTAAAAATGGATTTTTCTAATATAAAAAAACCCTAATACCTAGTAATCCGTAATCGTTCTTGAATTCCAAGATTTTTCTTCGTCTATTTTACTTTGAGGCGAATTCCTAATTGTTTGAATTGTGTAATCTCCCATTATGGAGATTGGTAACCGACTCAAAGCAATTTGATTGTAATTCAATTCATGACGATCATAAGTAGAAAGTTCATATTCTTCAGTCATTGATAAACAATTTGTGGGACAGTATTCAACACAGTTACCACAAAATATACAAACTCCGAAATCAATACTATAATTAAGCAATTGTTTTTTTTTAATATCCTTTTCAAATTTCCAATCCACAAGGGGTAGATCTATCGGGCATACGCGAACACATACTTCACAAGCAATGCATTTATCAAATTCAAAGTGTATTCGCCCCCGGAAACGCTCCGATGTAATTGATTTTTCATAAGGGTAGTGAATCGTTATAGGTAAACGATTTGTGTGGGATAAGGTAATTATTAAACCTTGACCAATGTATCTTGCGGCGCGTATTGTTTGTTGACCATAACTAATGAACCCAGTTAGCATAGGGAACATATTCTAAATCTATATATGAAAAAGGTATGTTTCTTTCTCTTGTTTGAGAGAACTTTTGTGTTGAAAATATTCTTACTGTTATTGTATTTTTATTTATAGTGAAACTAGTTGGGAAGAAGTTGTTAATAAGAGATTGCCCAGAGAAATAGGTAAAAGAAATTTCCATCCAAGATTTAATAACTGATCCATTCTCATCCTGGGTAAAGTCCATCTTATTGTGATAGAAATGAAGAGAAATAAATAAGCTTTAGTTAATGTAATAAAGATACCTATTACCATTTCCAAAATTCCAATTATTTTATTCATTTGGAAAAATCCAAAAAAGGATATATAGGGAATAGAGAAATTCCACCCGCCTAAGTATAGAACAGTTACAAATAAAGAGGAAACTAATAAATTTAGGTAAGAAACAAGATAAAATAAACCATATTTAATACCAGAATATTCGGTTTGATAACCTGCTACTAATTCTTCTTCTGCTTCTGGTAAATCAAAGGGTAATCTTTCACATTCTGCTAAAGAAGAAATTAGAAAAACTAGAAAACCTATAGGCTGACGCCAAATATTCCATCCAAATAAACCATATTTGGACTGTGCTTCAACTATATCAACTGTACTTGAGCTATTAGATAATCATAGTCGATGATAACATCACAGTTCCCACCGCTATTCCAAAACCGTACATGAAACCTTAGCTTCATACGGCTCCTCTATGATCAGAAAAAGGGAAAGGATTGTTTCGTTTCGGTATTATCCCCTGGGCATAGATAGAATTAGGTAAGATAAAATTGATTGGAAAGCCCAAAATTAGACCAAAGCAATTACGTCTGCTAGAATAACAAAAAAGCGCTTCCGAATTGATCTCATCCTTTATATAATAAAATTTTTCTTTGTTCGGTAATAACTTAATATTGGAATAAATCACTCATTATAGCAATTAAAAAATGGAAAGAATTTGGCATTAGTTCATGAGGAATTCTGTCTGAATAGGGATAAAGGAAGGAAAGAATAAATAAAGATCCTTTTTTGTATTGTATTCCATATCTTTTGTCCTATTCTTCTTTCCCCGGGAGGGTATACTTAAAAAAAAAGAATAAAGGGTTAATTCGTTCTTGATAGCCATTTCCTTAACAAGTGAATGGGAACATACTCTAGACCGGAATCTGAAGAAAGTACTGCTTGATCATTTCCACCAATTTCAAGTCCTTATTATGATTCCTTTTATGAGGAAAAATGTCTAATGATTTAGATTCTCTCATTACTAATCCTGTATGTACTTTAGTGTTCCTAATCCCTCACTAACTTTTGATGGATTGCCTTATGGTTATAAGTTTTAATTATAGTAATAACTCAAAATATTCTAGTAATGGAATTCCATACCGCGAATCTTTTATTCTTGCCCGCTTCAAGATATGATGACTAATTAAACAATCTCAACCTTGGGGTAAAGAGTTTACACTGCTTATGTTTACTTGAACTTTTTTCTTGTACGTAGGAAATGAGATTTTTTATTTTTACTACAAATTAATAAGCTGTTTTGTTTCACTCATATAGCTATCGAGTTTAACTTACCAACGCAAATACGGAATAAGCAAAGGAAGATAAGCATTCAATGTATTTTAGAGAAAAAAGATCCTATTTTAACGAATCACACGTAGAGATATTGCTAGTACACAAAAAGTTAATGGTATTTCATAACTAATAGATTGAGCAGCCGCTCGTAGACCGCCTGAAAAAGAATATTTATTATTTGAGCTATATCCTGCCATGAGAAGACCAATAGGAGCAATACTTGAAATCGCAATCCATAAAAAAACACCAATACTAAGATCAGCTAAAACAAAACGATATCCCAAAGGGATAACTAAAAAACTTAATAAAATGGATATGACTGCTATAGAGGGACCAATGCTAAATAAAGGAATCTCTCCTCGGGATGGGAGGATATCCTCTTTTAAAAGTAGTTTAGTTCCATCTGCTATAGCTTGAAGCAGTCCCAGGGGGCCAGCATATTCAGGACCAATACGTTGTTGTATCGATGCGGATATTTCTCTTTCTAACCACACAATTACGAGTACTTCTATTGTGATTCCCAGTAGGAGGGCCAAAATGGGTAGAATCCATATAAGTCCGTAGATTTCTTTTAATAATTCCGATTTCGAAAAAGAATTGATAGTTTCTACCTCTACCCTATCTATTATCATTTCAACGATCAACTTCCCCCATAATGATATCTATACTACCTAATATTGTCATGATATCAGCCAATTTCATTTTTTTAACTAGCTGAGGAAGAATTTGCAAATTAATAAAACCCGGTGGACGAATTTTCCATCTCCAGGGGAAAAGACTATCATCTCCTACCAGATAAATTCCTAATTCGCCTTTTGGAGCTTCTACTCTTACATAAAGCTCTTGCTTTGATAATTCAAAATTGGGCGAAGGTTTTTTACTAAGAAATCGATATTCAAAATCATTCCATTCAGGATTCTTTGCTTTCTTAAAGCGTCGGGCTTCTAAATTTTCATAAGGTCCTCCAGGAATTTTCTCTACAGCCTGTTGAATAATTTTTATGGATTCCCTCATTTCACCGACTCGTACTAAATAGCGAGCTAACGAATCTCCTTCTTTTTGCCATTGGACTTTCCAATCGAATTGATTGTAAGACTCATAAGGATCGATTTTACGAAGATCCCATTGTATTCCAGAAGCTCGTAACATTGGTCCTGATAAGCCCCAATTTACAGCTTCTTCTCCGCTAATAAAACCGACTCCTTCAACTCGTTCTAAAAAAATAGGATTCTGTGTAATAAGTTGTTGATATTCAACAACTCCTTGTAAAAAATAATCACAGAAATCTAAACATTTATCCATCCATCCATAAGGGAGATCGGCAGCTACCCCTCCGATGCGAAAGTAATTATGCATCATTCGCATACCTGTTGCAGCTTCAAATAGATCATATATCAATTCTCTCTCTCTAAAAATGTAGAAAAAAGGAGTCTGTGCCCCGAGATCCGCCATAAAAGGTCCAAGCCATAACAAATGAGAAGCTATACGGCTCAATTCTAACATAATTACTCTAATATAGCTGGCTCTTTGGGGTATTTGAATATTCTCCAAGAATTCTGGTGCATTTACCGTTATTGCTTCTGTAAACATAGTAGCTAAATAATCCCATCGTGTTACATAAGGCAAGTATTGTATAATACTTCTGTTTTCCGCAATTTTTTCCATTCCTCTGTGTAAATACCCTAATATGGGTTCACAATCAATAACATCTTCACCATCGAGAGTAACAATTAGTCGAAGAACACCATGCATTGATGGGTGTTGAGGACCCATATTAACTATCATGAGATCTTTTCTTTTAAGCGATAGACTCATATCCTTGTTCTTATTCTTTATTCCATGAAAAATGGATTATTCCATGAATTCCTCAAAACGAGGCTCATCAAAATGCAAAATCTAAGACTACTATAAGACTACTAATAAAATAAGAAAAAAATTCGAACGATTAAATTACTTCTCCCGAATATCCAACTGACTGATTAATTTCTTATAACGTACTCTATTTTTCTTTGCCAAATAAGCCAGCAAACGTTGACGTTTTCCCAAAAGTCTTCGTAGACCTCTTTCCGATGAAAAATCTTTTTTGTGTAATTCTAAATGTGAAGCAAGTCTCCGTATCTTATTGGTGAAACTGAATACTTGAAATTCAACAGAACCCCTGTTTTCTTGTTTTTCTTCTTTAACCATAAATCAACAAATTTTTCTACCTCCTTTCTTTTTCATGTATTTTTCTGATCAGGAAAAATAAAAAATTATGTCAGTTATTTTTAAGTTATTCTAATCTCGTACACACAAAAATTTGCAATTATTCATCTACTGCTGGAATCTGGAATTTGGATTTATTTTATCGATGCAAATTGGATTTGGATAGAAGGGTACATTCTTTTATTTTAGATAGAAGAAACATTTCTTCTATCTAAAATAAAAGAATTTTGCTGATTTATTTATTGCTATATCCAATTTATAGAATTGATATACCATTTAATTGATATCATTTAGCAAAATGAAACACAGCATATGCATCCATCTTTGGGCTCGAGAATTTCACGGGATAGAGATATAGTATAAGAAATAGGCTATTAAGTAACTCTAAATGAATTGTGGATACATCTGTATCCTTAACATACTGAAACGACTGCCATTATTCGTATCAAACCAATAGCG